TATATATATATATATATATATATATATATATATATATATATATATATATATATATATATATATACATATATATATATATATATATATATTTGTACTCACCCATTCACACTTACCCTTTTCTAACTCCTAACTGTTTTAGGCGACTCCCACTAGCAATTTGCATCAAAAACACCCTTTTTTACACCTGTTTTACTGGGGGCCCCCCTTCTAACCCCCTATTTTCCGGGAGACACACCCCCCCCCCCTTTTTTTTCTCCAGAAATCACCCACCTTAGGAGCTGACCATAACATCTGCCATTTTCTACCCGACCAAATATTGCCCCATTTTTTAGATAAAAATTTAGCTATAAAAAACTTATTCTAACTATCTCCCAAGAAAAAAGTAGAACTCTTTTACCCCTATTTTTAGTGATTTTTACCTACTTTTCGGGCCCCTGTAAAACAAAATGAATTTTTATAACGCAAATACCTTAACCCCCCGCTCACAAAACAACCTTATTACCCAGACCCTGTTAGTCCTATGCCCGCCACAACTAATTAAACAGTTTTTTACCATAAAAGTGATCACAGAAATGACCCGAAGACCTTTTCATCTTGTCGAGTTTAGCCCGTGGCCATTAACCGGATCTGTAGGCGCACTTTTTTTAACAGCTGGCACAGCTGGGTGAATACACGGACACCCTACAATAATCCCAATCTTAGGGACAGTACTAATCATTCTAACAATAATTCAATGATGGCGTGATGTAGTCCGAGAAGGGACATTTCAAGGATTCCACACAACTAATGTAGCATCAGGCCTACGATGAGGAATAATCTTATTTATTGTATCAGAAGTCTGCTTCTTTTTTGCCTTCTTCTGAGCCTATTTTCACAGAAGACTGGCCCCAACTCCAGAGCTCGGCTCTGCATGGCCACCGACCGGAGTCTCCCCACTCAACCCTTTCCAAGTTCCACTTCTTAACACTGCCGTACTTTTAGCATCCGGAGTTACAGTAACATGGGCCCACCACAGAATCCTAGAAGGGGACAAAAAAGAGAGGTTTCAAAGACTCCTTCTAACCGTCATCCTCGGAGCCTACTTCACGTTCCTGCAAGCAGGGGAGTACATCGAAGCCCCTTTCACAATCGCAGACGGAGTCTATGGATCCACATTTTATGTAGCCACCGGATTCCATGGCCTACACGTACTCATCGGAACCACATTCTTAATTGTCTGCTTAATCCGACTCTATGCTAACCATTTCTCAACAAGCCATCATTTTGGTTTCGAAGCAGCTGCATGATACTGACATTTTGTAGACGTAGTGTGGCTTTTCCTATACCTATCAATTTACTGATGGGGATCTTAAAACAACAATAAACCCCTTTACTTCATTGAAGTGTTAGTTTCAACTTAAAACATCTGTCTGTCAATCAGAAAATTCGGGCTAACCCCCGAACAGTTCTTTTGGGTGGCTGACAATAGCATTAGACTTTTAATCTAACTCATGATAGATATTCGCCCTATCCCCGGCACTATACTTTAAAATAAAAGACTTGACTTGCAATTAAGCATTGAAATAATACTTGTTTCTAGTGCCATAGAAAGAAGCGATTACGCAATCGGTTTCGGCCCGAAGACTGGGAGCCCTACGTTCCCCTTTCTAACTAACGTACTACCTAGGCAGGTAATGTGCCGGACAAAACGGGATGCGTTGATGACGCATAATATGAGATAATTTCACTCTCCATTACCTCAAATGACAGCAATCTTTACACTATCTTCTCTAGCCCTGGTCATCTCTTCGGTCTTAATAGTGGTCGCATGAACACTAGCCAAGCGATCCCAGATAGACCGGGAAAAAATATCCCCATTTGAATGTGGCTTCGACCCAATGAGCTCTGCCCGTCTTCCCTTTTCTCTCCGATTCTTCCTCCTAGCGGTAATTTTCCTCATCTTTGATGTAGAAATTGTTCTATTATTCCCGGCCATTACAAAAATAATGGCCGCTACAGATCTTGTCTCCTCCGCCGGGGTTCTTTGCTTTCTTCTTATCTTAATCCTAGGTTTATTCCACGAATGGAACGAAGGCTCCTTAAATTGAATAGAATAAGGGCTCCGCCCGATAATAAGTAGAAGCTTAAGCCAAGCGCCTGACTGTTAATTAGGAGACTGTAAATCTCAAATTTTACCTACTTAGCGGGGGAAACCAGGGGTAGAACAGGGCTGCTAACTTTGTTTTGGGTGGTTCGGCCCATCCTTCCCCCTAAAATGCTATCAATAATGCCTTTTGGGTTCTTATTCTCTTTCATTACATTCCTGGGATCTATCCTTTCCCTGTCTTCAATCCACTGACTAAGAATTTGGGTTGGGCTAGAAATCAACATAATGGGATTTATCCCACTTTTAATCTACCGAGGACTAACTATAGAGACAGAATCCAGAATTAAGTACTTCATTATACAAGCACTGGGATCAAGAATACTTATGTTCGGAAGCCTTCTATCATTCAACCTCTCCCTGTCATGAGAAGCCTGACAATACCACACAAGCCCACTTGGACTAACCTTAATTATTCTTAGCCTGTTCCTGAAACTAGGGGCTTTCCCATTCCACTTTTGGTTACCAGAGGTGATAATAAACCTCTCCTGACTTAATTGCCTTATTCTAACCACCTGACAAAAGCTGGCCCCAGTATTCCTGCTAACCGCCATGACACAGAGATGAAACCACCAGCCCATCATCTCGACCCTATTCATCATAGCGGGCCTCTCCAGACTTATTGGCGGATTAGGGGGAATCAATCAAACTCAAATTCGAACGCTCCTGGCCTACTCATCAATTGGCCACGTCGGTTGAATAACATTCTGCGCATTAACTAGGGAAAGAGCACTAAAAATTTACTTCATTATTTATACATTAATCTCAATTTGTCTATTCGCAAACCTGTGAACTTCTGATATTAAATCTTTCCGGCATATCGGGGCTATAAAAAATGAAAACCCTAAGATCAACCAGCTAACCTTAATTTTTATCCTCCTATCCCTAGGGGGAATGCCCCCTCTCCTGGGATTCGCCGCAAAATGGACAGCCATCTCTTTCTCCTGCATTATTTCTTCACCAGCCCTGGTTTTCCCACTTCTACTAGGAAGCTTAATAAGATTATTTTACTACTTAACCCTTCTCTTCAGAATGACATTCTCATCTTCAATAACGCTCATTTCCTCTAACAACCATCAAACTCAAAACCTCCCGGGGTCCCTAAACATTATATTAACCCCAGCAATCCTAATCATCAATTTTGCTGGTGCGTTTCTGGTCCTGGGCATAATCTCAATGTCAGTGGATTTCATTTAACCCTATCAATTATGCGATGGACCTATTCTACAAACCATAAAGACATCGGAACACTATACTTAATTTTTGGCATTTGATCCGGCCTAGTCGGAACTGCACTAAGCCTTCTCATTCGAGCAGAGCTTGGCCAACCGGGAGCACTTCTCGGGGACGATCAACTCTACAACGTAATTGTAACAGCTCACGCTTTCGTTATAATCTTTTTCTTAGTTATGCCACTAATAATTGGGGGATTCGGAAATTGACTGGTCCCACTAATGCTTGGGGCACCTGACATGGCTTTTCCTCGACTAAATAATATAAGATTCTGACTACTCCCACCCTCACTAACCCTTCTATTAACATCGGGTGCTGTAGAAAGTGGTGCCGGGACAGGATGAACAGTCTACCCCCCACTATCCAGCAACCTAGCCCATGCCGGCGCATCAGTAGACTTGGCAATTTTTTCACTTCACCTAGCCGGAATCTCCTCAATCCTGGGGGCAGTCAACTTCATCACCACTGTCATAAACATACGAGTAAAAGCTCAACCGTTAGAGCGAATGCCTTTATTTGTATGATCAGTAAAAATCACAGCCATCCTCCTTCTTCTCTCCCTCCCAGTACTTGCTGGCGCAATTACAATGCTACTAACTGACCGTAACTTCAATACATCATTCTTCGATCCTGCCGGAGGAGGGGACCCCATCCTCTATCAACACCTATTCTGATTCTTCGGTCACCCAGAAGTCTACATTCTTATTCTTCCGGGATTTGGAATAATTTCACACGTAGTCATGCACTACGCCATGAAAAAAGAGACTTTTGGGACCTTAGGAATAATTTATGCTATACTAGCAATTGGTATCCTTGGCTTCATCGTCTGAGCCCACCACATGTTCACCGTCGGAATGGACGTAGACACCCGAGCTTACTTCACCGCAGCGACAATGATCATTGCCGTTCCAACCGGAATCAAGATTTTTAGTTGACTTGCTACTATCCACGGTGCCCGAATAAAATATGAGGCCTCAATACTCTGAGCTCTAGGATTCATTTTCCTGTTTACAGTAGGGGGCTTAACAGGGATTGTTCTATCAAACTCATCCCTAGACATCATACTACACGATACATACTACGTCGTAGCCCATTTCCATTACGTCCTCTCAATAGGAGCGGTCTTTGCCCTATTCGCCGCATTCAACCACTGATACCCCTTATTCACTGGTTTAACCCAGCTCGCCCGCTGAACAAAAGCACATTTCTTTATTATATTTATTGGGGTAAACGTAACATTCTTCCCGCAACACTTCCTTGGGCTAGCCGGAATACCTCGCCGGTACTCTGACTACCCGGACTCTTACACCAAGTGAAATGTCGTATCCTCATTTGGCTCCATAATTTCCCTAGTAGCCGTACTTTACTTTATAGTAATCGTATGGGAATCATTAGTATCGCAACGGGGAGTCCTCTGAGCACTTAATATGTCTACAAGACTAGAGTGGACAAACCTTCTACCCCTCGACTTCCACAACCTAGCAGAAACACCAAACTGCTACCAAAAAGTGATCTAATCTTTCCGCCTTCCCCTTAAACACTCCACTTGATTCACGTAATGGCCCAATGAGGACAACTAGGATTTCAAGACAGCGCTTCCCCAATAATGGAACAGCTCATCTTCTTCCATGACCATGCTCTACTAATCCTACTTCTGATCACTACACTAGTAGGTTACCTTACCGCATCTTTTATGTTAAGATCTCTCACATCCCGGTATATTCTAGAACAACAAACCATCGAAACAATCTGAACCATTCTACCAGCCATTATCCTTATTTTCCTCGCCCTACCATCCTTGCGCCTCCTTTACCTACTAGACGAAGTCGGTATATCGTGCCTTCTAACAATCAAGGCAACTGGTAACCAGTGATACTGAGGCTACGAATACTCAGATTTTAAAGGAATAGAGTTCGACTCATATATACTACCAGAAGACACACTAGAGGCCGGACAATACCGATTACTTGAAGTTGACCGACGAATAGTTGTTCCAACAAAAACAGATGTCCGGATACTAATTACCTCTAACGACGTAATCCACTCATGGGCCGTCCCATCTCTCGGGGTTAAAGTAGACGCAATCCCCGGCCGCCTTAACCAGACAAGTTTTATGGCCACTAACGAAGGGGTGTTCTACGGACAATGCTCAGAAATTTGCGGAACTAACCACTCCTTCATGCCAATCACAATCGAAGCAATTAATGTCGACGACTTCTCACAGTGGGTAATACTAACTACCCAAGAAGACTAAGGCCTTTCTTTTCCCCCTTCTCCCCATCCATCTAAGGATTAAGATTATTAATCACGTGACTTCTTCACAAACAGTCCTACCAATCCTTCATGCCACAATTAGCACCAATTAATTGACTATTCCTATTCACTTTATTCTGACTCACAATCGCCACCGTAGCCGTCATCATTTGATGGTCATACAAGCCAAATTACACAGTTAATACTCCCCCTCAATCATCAACTAACCCACAAGCATCCAGCTCATGGCCCTGATAATTCCCTCAACCTAATTTAATTTAAACCACACCCTAAAGAAATGATAGCAGATATTTTCTCATCATTCGACGACCACAACTCCGTATTCATATCAATATACATTCTAATGTGACTTTGCTCACTTCTAGTCCTTGCAATCTTCAATATATCAATCTGAACAAACACAAACCGTTTTGCCTATCTATTAAATGTCCCAAAGAGCGTTATTTCCTCCCAAGTCACCCGATCCTTCGGCCTAAAACTAGGAGGATTCACAAACTTTATGGCGGCTTTATTTGCCTCTCTATTAGTCCTCAACCTTCTGGGCCTAGTGCCATACGTGTTTAGAAATACCAGCCACCTCGCCATAACTCTGTCTTTAAGAATCCCCCTATGAATGTCTTTAATTATTTCAAGAGCCATCTTAAACCCGTCCTCAACCGCAGCCGGTTTACTGCCGGCCGGAGCTCCGGCCCTCCTTAACCCATTCCTCGTGCTTGTAGAGACTGTCAGTATCCTGGTTCGCCCTATCACACTATCTATCCGACTAGCAGCCAACATAAGGGCCGGCCACATCGTCCTCGGCCTAATCAGCACCTACCTTTGCTCAGCAATCTTTATTTACCCTAAAGTCACTCTACTAACACTCTTAACCGTGCAGACCTTCTACTTCATGTTTGAAATCGGGGTATCCCTCATTCAAGCATACATTTTCTCACTCTTAATCACCCTCTACTCAGACGACCACGCTAAGTAAGTAACTCTACACATACTTTAAAATTAAAAATTAGTAATACTGCCCTGGGGGAACCGCTCCCTCCTTAGCATCTTCAGCGCCACGCTCTTTTTATAAGCTACCAAAGCAATAAGCCGATCTATACAACAACCCAAAATAAAATCAAAACAGCAGATCACACCACCATCATTACCAAAAAACTAATAAGCTTTTGCTGGAAAAACTCGCTACCCCGAGACCCTTCTTTAACTATAAACAATACACCGCTACCGCCACCAACCTCAAATCAGCCCTGATCCAAGTACTTAAAGAAATCACCGCCTGCTCGCAAGGGCCCTTTGACAACTGGCTGGGTACATAAAGGAACTAAAAACCATATTCACGAAAAAAAGCCAGACAGGAAACTAAAACCAACCTGACCTTCACCTAAAACTGGGGAACGCCAGGCCATCACAGACAGCCAAACTCCAACCAAACCAACTCCCACTACTAACAACTTATACCTCACTGGAAACACATATCTACAATTAAACTCAACAAACAACCCCTGCATCTCTTTCCCCACAAACAACCTAATCAAGGCCAAAATCACAACCGGCCAGGTCGCCTCCCCTCTCTCATCAAAATTTTGATGCAACGGACGATGATTACTTTGACCCCAGAGAGAGTAAATTGACAAACGAACCCTATACGCAGCTGTCATCCCAGTAGCCAAAAAAATCAAGAAAAGTATTACCAAATTACAAGGACTAAATAGACTTCTCTCCAAAATTAAATCCTTGGAGTAAAACCCACTCAAAAAAGGAGCACCACACAAAGCCAAATTCGCGACATTTAAACACGCGACCCTCAACGGCATTTGCCCTCAAAGCCCACCAAGGCAACGCAAATCCTGAATATCACTATTATTGTGGATAATCCCCCCTGCACATAAAAACAACATGGCCTTAAATAAGGCATGAGTATACAAATGAAATAATGCTAAATATGGGGCTCCCAACCCCAATCTAGCCATCATAACCCCTAGCTGACTCAAAGTCGAGAGGGCAATAACTTTCTTTAAATCAAACTCATAGTTAGCCCCAATCCCGGCCATCAACATAGTCAAAACCGACACAAATAACAACCTAGAACTAAACCCATGAAAAGAACTCACAAAAGGGAAAAACCGAATAAACAGGAACACTCCAGCAGTAACCAGAGTAGACGAATGAACCAAAGCCGAAACAGGAGTAGGTGCTGCCATGGCAGCAGGCAACCACCTAGAAAACGGAACCTGGGCTCTCTTAGTCATCCCAGCCACCAAAATACAAAAAATTACTAAAATAGACAATTCGGTATCCCACATAAACAGCACATTCCAGTGCCCCTGAAGAACACTAAACCCAATAGCCAACAATAAAGTCACATCCCCAATTCGGTTTACTAAGGCAGTTAGCATCCCAGCAGAAAGGGACTTCCTCCTCTGGTAATAAATAACTAAAGCAAAAGAAACAACCCCTAAGCCGTCCCAGCCAATAAGCAAAGAAATTAAACTAGGAATAAATACTAAAAAATTCATTGACAGCACAAATATCATCACCAGCCAAATAAAACGACTTAAAAAATAATCTCCCGCCATATAATAAGACGAAAAAACTAAAACACATGCAGAAATAAAACAAACCACATTCCTAAACCTCAAACCAATTGGATCTAGCAAAACCAGCAAACTAATCCTAGTACTACTCACAGATAGAATCTCCCATTCCATTAAAATGCATTTCCCAGTCATAACGAAATAACAAGTAAAAGGAAACAAAATCGCCGAATACATGTATAAAAAAACAGCCCCGACTAAAGACCTTTTTAACTTAAAAAACCCATAAAAGAGACCCATTATCAAGTGGAACACTTATTTTCCATCACTAGGACCACAACCCAGAATTTTCGCTTAAACTAACTTGATCTTCAACCCACACTCCGGCATACCCACGAAACCGATAAACTAAATAACCCAAAAACAAACAAGATCCGACTTCAAAATCAACCCATTAATTGGAAAGTAATGCATAAACGCTACTAACGAGGATGAACTACTTATGCCTCCGTAAGGAAAACCGAACTTAGGGAACCCACCATGTTGAGTACTAGTATACAAAAACAGGCTATAAACAGCCGCTAAGAAACTCATTAACCCGAGTGGAACAAACAACCAAAAAGACTTAAACAAGACAGAAGGAAATACTATAATTTCACTTAACAAATTAATAGAAGGTGGACCAGCCATATTTGCCACACAAAACACAAACCACCACATAGATATATACGGAGAAATCATCAACATCCCCTTGCTCATCACTAAACTGCGAGTCCCAGTCTTTTCATAATTATAGTTAGCCAGTGCAAACATCCCTGACGAACACAAACCGTGAGCTAACATCATCCCAAGGGCGGCTTGCCAACCCCAAGACGAATTTGACAAACAACCACCCAACATTAACCTCATGTGACCAACAGACGAATAAGCAATCAAAGACTTCAAATCAACCTGACGAAAACAAATAAAACCTGTTACCACACCCCCTCATAAACCCAAACATAATATTACATCCCTAAAAACCCTGTATCTCGACAAACAGAAATAACTATACACACGAATCATCCCATAACCACCCAACTTCAATAAAACACCCGCCAAAATCATAGATCCTGCTACAGGTGCCTCAACATGGGCCTTAGGCAACCACAAATGCAAAGAAAACATGGGCAACTTCACTAAAAAAGCACCGAACCCGAGACAAAAAACAACCTCAGATCCAACCATGCCCCTTCACCCAACAAACCCATTACCATAGAACTCACATAAAAAGTTTTTCAACAAAAACCTAGAAGTTCCGCACAACTCGAACTTATATAAAATCAATGCCAGCAACGGCAACGACGCAGTAATTGTATAAAGCATCATATACATCCCGGCCTGCAGTCGCTCAGGTTGGTATCCCCAACCTAAAATTAGAATAAAAGTCGGCACTAAAGACGCCTCAAAAAAAACATAAAATCACACAATATCCACACAAAAAAATCTAACCATCAAAATAAAATTTAAAACACACACACACAACCTAAACAAAGAAAACTTATTTAACCCAACCTTAACCCTCCCCTGACTAGCAACCAACATCAACAAAGAAATCCACCATGACAACACAACTAACGAAGATCTTAGCCCATCTCTCATCAAAAATCCCCTAAAAGCACACCCCCCTAAAACACCAGAATACACAAAAACCAAACTCATAAAACCCCCAAAACAAAGACCCCACAGCCGATAATACCATGAAACACCCCCTCCAAAAAAACCGATAGATAGTACCAAACCCGTAGACAAAAGCCCTAACACTTATACCCATTAAACCTATGCACGTAATCATTACCATGCGTCCGAATTAAAGAAACGAGAACGGCCAACCCCAAACTAGCCTCACAGGCCCTCAAAGTAATTAAAATTAAACACAATTGCCCCTCAAAATTAAAACCTCTACCCACTCTAACAATCATCAAAAACAACCTCAACATCATCAACTCCAGAGAAAGCAAAACCCCTAAAAGATGCTTATACTGCAAACTCAAAACAACAACCGAAAACCCGACCCCGAAAACAGCAATAACAAACAAATAAGAAACACTCCTCATATCTTCACTCTATCAACCCTAACCTTCCAGTAGTAAAAGCCGAATTTATGGCATCGGTCTTGTAAGCCGAAGGTTGAAGGTATCATCCCTTCTTACTACTTCCCCCACCTACCGACTCTGCCCAAAAGCTACTAAGTGATTCGAACACTTCTGTTTCATTTTCAAGACAAAACCTGCCCCAGGCCAGCAGCTCGGTTTATAAACTAATATTCAAGAATATTATCTCACATTATTTGAAGCATTGGTCTTACTAAGTAGTACACGAAGTAGAGAACGGTGAACACTCGCCCGATCCCCTCATATGGCGGCTCAACAGGGCACGCCCCAATCCACGTTAAAATAAACAAAATACCTACAAAACACCAAAATAGAATTTGATTTAGCGGATAAAAACAGAATGACCGGGACTTCCCGGAGTGAAATAGCGGCACGACAAACAGAATCACCACCGACATAGCCAAGGCAACTACTCCCCCTAGCTTATTAGGGATGGACCGGAGAATCGCATAAGCAAACAAGAAATACCACTCCGGCTGGATATGCACTGGCGTAACAAGTGGGTTGGCCGGAATAAAATTTTCAGGGTCCCCTAGAAGAAACGGATCAAAAAATACCAACAACATTAAGAAAAGTAACAGGACCAAAAACCCAACTAAATCTTTAACCGTATGATAGAAATGAAATGGAACTTTATCACCGTCCCTATTCAGCCCTAAAGGGTTATTAGACCCGGTCTCATGCAAGAACAACAGATGGAGGACTCTCATGCCAGCAATAACAAACGGCACCAAAAAATGAAGACTAAAAAACCGCACCAAAGTAGCATTATCAACTGCAAATCCACCCCACATTCACTGCACAAGCTCATTCCCGATATACGGAATAGCAGAAAAAAGATTAGTAATTACAGTAGCCCCCCAAAAAGATATCTGCCCCCACGGAAGAACATAGCCCAGAAAAGCAGTTGCCATAGTTAATAAAAGCAACACTACACCAATATTTCAAGTGTGGACATTTAAATGAGAACCGTAATACATCCCACGACCAATATGAACATAAATACAGATAAAAAACCAAGACGCCCCATTAGCATGAATCGCCCGCAAAAGTCACCCATAATTTACATCACGAGAAATATGCACAACAGACGAAAACGCTAACTCCACATGAGCACTATAATGCATTGACAGAAACAATCCCGTAGCAATTTGGACTACAAGACACAACCCTAAGAGAGACCCAAAATTTCACCAAACAGATAAGTTAATAGGAGTAGGAAGATCAACTAAAGAACCGTTCACAACCTTTAAAACAGGATGCACCTTACGAATTGGCTTATGCATAGCTAGACATCAAACTGACTTACCCACCCTACTTCAACTCAGAGTGAAACCGCAAAGGACCCTGCTGATAGTAACAGACCTTCACAACTGCAAGCAAATTAATCAATAAAACAACCCCAAGCGTCACTATAATAGAAACCCCGCTAGACCTAACCAAACCAAAACCAGAAGAAAATAAAAATTTCCCAGAACCCAACTCATTAAACCAACAAACTACCTTACAGTCTTGGACATATAACAGTAAGTAAAGCCCGACAGACAGGCACGCCCCACAAAAAAAGCCAAAGAAGACTCAAAACCCTAAAAAAATCCTATTAGGCACCAGCGCAGCCACATAAGCAAACATTACAAGCAAACCCCCCACATACACTAAAAAAAGAACATACCCGTACCAAGAAGAGACACACAATCCAACCATTACGCACGAAAACAGCCTAAACAAAAGAACAACCACCCCTAAAGCCAAAGGCTGGCTCAACACTGGTATAACAGCCAACAAAGAAAAACAAACCCTAAAAACAGAAAGAACTGCCATTCAAAGGATGGGGGACTTCCCCAATCGCTAACTTCCAATGCTAGTATTTTACTTAAACTACCCCTCGACACACAATTTTAAACTAAAACCACACAAAACATAACCCCAACTACCACAACTAAAGCCCCCAAAGCTAGCGGCAAAAACCTCTTTCAAGTCAACCCTATCAGCAAATCATACCGAAATCGTGGTAAAGTAGCCCGAACTCAAATAAAAGCAAAAGCAACAAAAAGGGTCTTAACTCCCATCACGAAATCTCACCTTAAGCTCCCGACACTCCCGGCACCGAAAAACAAAACCACACTAAAAAGCCTCATTACTAGGATATTAGCATATTCAGCCATAAAAATCAAAGCAAACCCCCCACCACTGTACTCAATGTTAAACCCAGACACTAACTCAGACTCCCCCTCCGCAAAATCAAACGGAGCACGGTTAGTCTCAGCAATGCACGACACAAACCAGACTAGAGAAATTGGCACGAAAAGAAACCCTAACCACACCACTCCATGGGACTCCTTCACATCCATGAAACTGAACCTAGGACAGACGAACAACACAAATAACAAAATCAAGACTAATCTCACCTCATAAGAAATAGTCTGCGCAACAGCTCGAATAGCCCCTAATAATGCATACTTAGAATTCGACGCTCAACCGGCCAACAAGGTACTATACACATTCATCCTAGAAACACATAGAAAAAACAAAATACCCCAGCTAAAATGCTCTGCTAAGCTATCCGAAGGATACAGTTGCCAGAGCAACAAAGCCAACACTAACCCCATTACAGGGGCAACAAAATATGCAAACTGATTTGCAAGAGTCGGCTTTACCAGCTCCTTAGTGAAAAGCTTTGCCGCGTCCCTTAGAGGCTGCGGCAGCCCTATCAACCCAACTTTATTCGGGCCTTTTCGAATCTGGAAATACCCCAGCCCTTTACGCTCCAGGAGTGTAAAAAACGCGACCCCCAACAACACACAAATATATCTAACTAAACCCACGCCACAGAACCTAGCATCTATTAAGAAGAGAACTTTAATCTCCATATTTAGGGCTTAAACCTAACGCACTAATCTGCCACCTCAACACCTCACGCAATCTCATTTTATTAATTTAAAAGTGTTTATAACAAATACTTCTAATAATAAAACTACAAGAAATTAGTTCCACATTATGTTATTAAGTAAAGGGATTTCACCTTTTTCTACTGAGCCTAAATCAGTCACATAAATCTGCCAACTTAACAAATACCCAAAACACTACTTAATCCCAAACTTAGATAAATTCAGTTTTAACAAATTAAATATTCGCCTTAATAACGGCCTTTCGTACTAGTCAAAGGAATATAACAAACTGAAGATAGAAACCAACCTGGCTTACGCCGGTCTGAACTCAGATCATGTAAGGTTTTTATGGTCGAACAGACCAACCAACGAAAGCTGCTACACCCTCAGGACACCTTAATCCAACATCGAGGTCGCAAACCCTCCTTTCAATGTGAACTCTCCAGAAAGATTACGCTGTTATCCCCGTGGTAACTTTTTCCGATAATCAACAATGCCGGATCATCAGTCAGTAAACCGAATTAAACTCAATAAAAACAGAGAAGCTACTCATTGTTCCCCAGTCACCCCAACTAAAGATGTAAAAATAAATTCTAGCCCTCTACCTAAAGTAGGGACAAAGCCTTTTACCCCACACTAAAGCTCAACGGGGTCTTCTCGTCCCTCAGCTAAATCTAAGCCTTTTCACTTAGAAGTTAATTTTTAAATATTCCAGAAGAGACAGCTCAGCCCTCGTCAAACCATTCATACCAGCCTCCAATTAAAAGGCAAGTGATTGTGCTACCTTTGCACGGTCAGTGTACCGCGGCCGTTTAACCCTTAGGTCACCGGGCAGGTCCGACTCCCCATTTACTTAAATAACCGAGGAGCCATGTTTTTGCTAAACAGGCGAGGCCGACATTTGCCGAGTTCCTTTTCTAGATTTATACTTTTTCCATACAACACATAAATTGAACTTTAGTTTACTTACTTTAACAAGCAAAAACAAACTAAATGAAAATAAATACTCATTTCCTCATTATCCCACAAATAAACTTAATTATATCAATAAAATCGGTACTCACAACTAAATCACTTAAAAACGCATATACAAATTTTTAGCTAAAAATAAATAAATATCTTAAAACAAACTTGAAAGGTGGCTAACTCCAAGCCTACTAAACTATTATTATGCTATCAACTATGCACTCTTTAACAACGTAAAAAAGCTAATCCTTTTTTACGCAAGACTTAACCCAACAATGCTCCCCGCTCAACTCAATGCCGTAACACGACACTGTCAACAGCCAGAACCACAAGTTAAGCCAGCACTCTAATGCTTTTCCCGACTAACCAGCTATCAAAAAACGCGAAAAGAATATCACTCCTATTTCTTAGTCTCAGCACATCTTTACAACGATGACGCAAGCCAAAAAATAGCTCGTCTTTTTTCGGGCCAACTTTATTCAAAAAACCTCTTAAAAAACCATGATGCAAAAGGTACAGGATCTAACCCCTACTAAAAAAAAGCTTAAATACCTAATTACTTTCCCTCACGGTACTTTTTCACTCTAGCTTAAACAATAAAGTTTTCTTTCTACACCTACTAACACTTATAAAAAATTTGTTAAATCCAAAATAAACCATTAAAAGCGGACTAACCACTACATACAATAAAGCAATCAATTAACTTTTAGGGCAAGCCCACGCGAGCTATATTTTCAGTGTAAGCGAAACGTAATATTTATACTATACCCCAATTAACCATTATTCCAGGGGCACCTTCCGGTACCCCTACTATGTTACGACTTATCTCATTTTTCAACGAGAGCGACGGGCGATTTGTACACATCTCAAAACCTAGTTCACTATAACTTCCTAATTCAACATTACATCCAAGTCCGCCTTTAAATTCCACATTACAGGGAAAAATCCGTATAACAAATACAGCGAAAAATCCGTATAACAAATAAGTTATTGTAACCCATCATCACCTCACCATAAGCTGCACCTTGATCTGGCATCCTGAGAAGCTAACGACTGAAGAACCCTTAGGCCCCACAGCATAACAAGTATCAGCCACAATTACTCGTAAATAAAATAACAACCTACAACTTTTGGCTTCTCTTCCCGACCACTTTAAGCCCCTCAAGGGTGATCTATCGGCGACGGTATACAAGCTGACCCGCTTCACACTAAGCGTTTCAAAGCGAGGTAAGATAAAACGTGGATCATCGTTTATGAGACAGGTTCCCCTGGGAGGATATGAAACACCGCCAAGTTTTTTGAGTTTTAAGCCTAGCCAAAATAAATCTAACGCTCGTAGTACCCCAGCAGATTACAGACCAAAGTTTACACTCCGAATAACGGGATACCAAATCCCGGTTTTTAGCTGGAGTTTCAGGGCATCAGGCAACTAGGAAATATTAGATAAAACCACAACTCTTAGGATTGCACCCCTCAAGTCATCCTAAACTCCCAAGCACTAAACTTTTGTACCCCTAACCCTACTTTATGCTGCACAAATCTTAGCTTGGCCTGTTTGTCTAACCGCAGTTGCTGGCACAAACTTTACCAGGCCTCAGTAGCAACTCACTGAATCAAACCACAATTTATTGTTCAACCTTCAACACTGGTGTACACAGTGAATAAACATAGGCGTCATATATACACAATTATGCCTAAAAATAGAAAATAAAACAAAATATTAAAATCTACTTTAATTCAACTATTTTCTACTCACCGGAACCCATAAAGTACCATGTGTTTTCTGTAGCTAAAACCAAGACACAGAACCAAAACCAAATCCATAACTAAACATACTCTTAGCAGAGGATATACATTTATACCATTTTCGGGGCATGAGCCCAACAGCTTAAATTTAGCTGACTCTGCCAAATTATGAGAGGAGAAACACTCTCCGTAAAAAGAGCTACAATCTTCTGCTTAACAACTCAGCCATCTCACACTTTAAACCAAGCTCTGGAGCCATTTCTAACGCACACCTTCAAATTTGCAATTTGACGTTGTTATTCAACCACAAAACCAACAGAACCTGAAAGCAACCCTACGCTTACAACTAGAACTTTGAAGGCTCTCGATTTAATCTTAACCTAAGGCTCTTCGCAACAACCTGCAGGAAGAAGAATTATAACTTCCGCTTTTAGGACCAAAACCTAACGTACTCCTCATACTGCCCCACACATACTTATTTTAAAAATCACTTAAACCCGCTACTTGGAAGGCAGCCGTACTTTTTATACTAAACAAGTCCCTAATTCCCGGTACACTAACTGTACTCCCCCAGGACGAAAACCTAATGTGCTACCTACACCACAGGAACAAATATTTCTATGCACGCAACTGTTTAACATGAATCACACATAGTATAGGCGCACGGCAATATTATACAAGTATGCACTATACAGTCATACTATGACATAAACACACGTATATCTATACGTAAATTTGTATTACACACGCATATATATGACACATATAAAGATATATCACCCATAGAAGTCTATATATATACCTCATAGAAATATATATATATATATATATATATATATATATATATATATATATATATATATATATATATATATATATATATATATATATATATATATATATATATATATATATATATATATATATATATATATATATATATATATATATATATATATATATATATATATAT